TCCGGATATTAGCTAGTTCTTGGGAGATGGACTGATTCATCCCTTTCTTTGGTTCGGGAGTCTTTCTTTCTCTTTGGCTGTGAGGGAGTTTTGCTCGACTAAGCCAAAACCTATAGTTGTTAGCGAAGAAAGGCTCGAATCGAATATTGACTAATGTAGGGAACCGGAAATACGTCAAGGGGAGGGACGAGGCGTTAGGAGATAGTCATCAGTGGAGTCGGGAGAGGTTCGAAGATGTTGCCTCAACAGAAAGAGAATCTGGAGGAAGATCGAAGGAAGAGGTTACTGGCTTAACCGGTAGGGAGCGTAGGAACTGATACCGCGAATAAGGATATGGGTTGGCTTACGGCTCGATTAAGCAGTTTCAACTAACCTTTCTTTGTCTAATAGTTCCATAGTAAGGAAAGGAACCCCTAGTTAAGAAAGGAAATATCCCCCGGCATTGGAGGGAGTTTCCTCTAGTTCAGTAGCAAGAGAATCCCGTAGGAAAGAAAGAATCAGGTAAAGAAGGGATTCCCCCTCACCCTTGAACGAGATGATCCTTATCTAACCCTCAAAGCCAAACAGTCAAATAAGTAAACCTTCATGCTCTTAACTTAAGCAACTCGGGAAAGTAAGCCTTAAGCTTCACTCCGATCTAAGAGCATCTGAGAACATCTTCGGCATTGTCGAGGGAAAATAACCGGAATGATTGGCCTTCACGCCTATCCCATCGATCGGAACTGGCAACAGATCTTTCAGCGGATCCAGCAGCGGATCAATATCAGCTGAGTCCAACTCCTGACTCTCTCTGCATAAAGTTTGTATCCGATGGGCTTCGTCTTTTTGAGTAATGGGGTGCTCCCCTTGTCTAATATGAAGAAGAGGAATGAATGCAGCTAAACCTCCCAATCCGAGAGCCATCTCTACTCTACTGCCTTTTTTCTTCTTTCATGAGTATCAAAGGGGTAATCGTTGATGCTTGAATCCTCAGAATAGAACAAGAAAGAGTCCCCTTCTTGGAGGGTATCCATAGGAATCACCGCGAGAAGAAAGCAAAAGGTCTTGAATTGCCACCAACCAACAACGTGAACTGCTGAGCCCCGTCCGTTAGAGGCAGAGAAAGCAACATGCATGAAATCTTTGAATTGCTTGGGGAGGTCAATTTGGGGAACAAGAAAAGGACCTGGAGGCCTAATCGGCGAGTACCCGACTCACACCCGGATCATTTTCATTGCATCTCTGTATTCAATCCAAACCGTTATCTGTCTCTTTTTTATCTGGTCAAATCAATCTCCCTTGAAACAACATTAACGGTAGCCAAAGATACGACTGTGTTGACATCAACACCTATATGATCCCCATTGATGTCAACGTCAACAAGCGAAGGGTCGAAACTGGTATCCAATTCCACAGCGATGAATGGATCTTCCCCATCTAAGGCCTGTTCTGGGAGACCCATATGCCCGGCTGAAAGAATCAACATTATAGGTGATCAGAAACGCAATCCCATCTCCAGAAAGAAGGACAGAGTGGGGCAGATATAATTGAGAAGGAGAAACAGCATGGGAAAGATGCCGTGGAGTTCGTCTCGGAATCACGAAACCGAATAGGGTGGACATAAAAAGCTCTGCCCACGCCTGAAGCAGAGGAAGAAGAAGAGAGGCAGCTGACTTTTTGAGTGAGACTAATGGCTTTGTTTCTGAAGTAAGCATCACCAAAGAGGGTGACATTGTTTGCAGGCAAGAAAGGTGTACAAAGCGTGGGAATACTGAAGATGAAAAAAAGAAATGGCACCAGCAGATAGCAACACTTCGCCATTTTCCCGCGCCATTGCGTGGTGATACCCTACTATCTGATCCCGGTAAACCACCCCACTTGCGGATAGTCTGGACCTTGAAGACTGCGAAGTAGACGCCAATAAATAGTACTCTTTCCACACTTGCATACCATACACGACAACTTTAATATTCACAGGATTTGCATAACTGAGTGGATCGGCTGCACTATGCCCCCCCGAACCATACAGAACCACCAATCTTAGTGCCTGCAAAATGTTTCAAACTAAACCCCTTATACGGATCAACCCCAGCCTCCAACAACCCATCTCTAACCGATGATTGCCAGTTTCTAAGCTCCGGCCTAAACACAACTGTCTTCTCAACCCATTCGTACGGTTCGTTCACAACTCTCAGGTCCAAATTGACACCCGATTTCTGATAGAATTGCTGGTCAGCTCTGCTGTAAAAGCTGGCATTTATGGAACTGCTGCCACCAAGAATGTGTCCTCTGGCGTTGGGGACCCCATCCTCGGCTTGGGCAGGGGAGTCAAATGTATCAACCTCAGTGAGTGTGGCCAAGAATCTTTCTTGGGTTATCAAATTGGGGTTGCCATAGGGAGCGCCACCTCGTTCAAGCACAAGAGCTCGATAGGACTGTGACAAGGTGCCGGCCAACGGATAACCGGCAGTGCCACTTCCTACAATTATATAGTCATAGTAATCTTCTGATGGAAAGTTTGTGTTCAACGCCACAAACTTTAGATAACTTGGATCTGGTGCAGAAATAAAAAAAAAATTATTAGCTGAAAAACTGAAGCAAAACAGACGACACGAAAAGAGAATTTTTATGTTCTAATGAATTTTAGGTCTAACTGTATTAAACTCATGTTAAGTGGAAAATTTTTATTTCCTATATTTTGCATTTAGCAACCAAACGGCTTGAATTGATTTAAGCGCTTAATTCTTAACTCTAAAACTGAATAAGGCATCTACGGATAGCTTTCTTAGTAAAGTACTCGTAGTCCTTCTATCTATTACCTTTTAGTTTGAAAGAGAAGAACAGTTATAAGGATTTGCTGCTCGCTACGCCCCTGTGAAACAGCCCCAAGCCCAAATTGCTTGAATAGCTTGATCTGACCGAACTCGCTCTAATCTAATTCTTCCATTTTTTGGAGTTCGGTCATCCTTTTTGGCACAGGGGATAATCTTCCTTATGGGTTAGCTGAACCGCTTTCAAAGGCTTGATTGCCCCTTCTAGCTAGGCTGGGAGTCGATTAGTCCGAGTTGTGTTAAGATAAGTGGCACTTGAATTTGAAGTAGCCATCGGCCAGGTCTTGGATGCTGAATTATCGGTCTTACCACTTGTATCGATAGACCCACTTTAATGCTGAGGAGATTGATTTAAAAAAAATCCTGATCCGGGGTTACGTCTTTTGTCTTCTCGTCTATTGGCCCTACAGGAGTGGAATACCTCTTTCTAAACAATAAAAGCCTCGGTCGTGCTTGAAGTTTCTGCATCTTCCATAAATGTCGTTCAACTAATGCTTTTTCTTTTTAGATCTGGATTTCAGCCTTCCTGATCGTAACTTTGTTAACCCGCTTCGTCTTCGAAACATGAAAAAACAAGACTAATGAAGACTACATCCGGGGTTGACTTTCTTTCATCAACAATCAAAATATTGTTGTAGCAGCTCCGGCAGACCTGTAATCCAAAACAAATAGAATCCTACCCTCCCAGAAATAGGAGAACTTGGACAAAGTATTCACTTTGCGTTCCCTGCGAAACTAGATCCAAATAAAGCTCGTGTAGAAGGCTCACCCTGTCTTCTAAAAAAAAGAGACGTTCGCTCACTTCTTGGAGATTGACTTATGTGGGTAAGTTCAAGTTCACATCTGTAGTATCTTGATAAACTCTCAAGAGAATTTCAAATTGTGAAATAATCTTTTTTTTAAGAACACTGATGGTTAATTCATTTATGTGGGGTTCCACTATAGCACCATCAAAAAAGAACTCACCACGAAAGCCAATAGTAGAATCCAAAAGAAAGAAGAAAATGGCACCTTATATTATAGGAGGATTCATCTTTCAATAGCAGCGGATAGGCTAAGAGCTCAATCTCTTATTCCGCATCAACAGGGGTAAGCCCGATAAGAGCAGATAAGGCGAAAAGAGGGAGAAGAAAAGGAATGGAATGGTCGGATGTAAAGAGATGGCTACGTCCCGCCTACGACCCTCGCCTTCACGAGGAGGATAGTTTTTTCAGACGGCTTTCTCAATCGTGCCCATAAGCTTATAACCATGGAAGCGGCAGTAAAGAGTGCATCCTTTTATTCATACTACGGTACGGTTCAGTGCGCTATCAGTCCAGCGAAGCAGTAGCAAGAAAAAGGGTACCAAGCAAAGCAAAGGAGTCAAGCCAGTAGTATGCTTTCTAATAACCTTCCTCGCCGAATGGAATGTAGCAACTAACTACTGAAGGAAGCCCAAGTTCCAGAAACATTGACTCCAGAAGAATTACAGGGAGCAGATGGCCTCAATCAAGGCTCTCACCTTCACAGAAGCTGATGCACCAAAAGGGATGGGTCCCACATCAAAGCTCTCCACATCAACGTCTTCCTCAAAGATCACTCGATCCCGAAGACGCCCGGAGCTGGACTCAACCTATGTCCTCTCTCGACCTTCCATACTATCGGATTGAAGGAATCTCTCCTCACTCCGTCTACGGCGTCGATACGAGCCTACGAGAACTCCAAGAGGACTGCCAGGGGCAAGTTGAGCCTTGAACTTCAAGTGGGTCCACTTAGTCTCATGACAGAGTTCCACGTGCTCGATATCAAGGCAACCTTCAACCTACTGCTCGGAAGACCTTGGCTTCATCAAGCTGGGGCAATCTCTTCGACATAGCATCAGTGCCTCAAGTTCCCTTACAAGGGAAGCATTGTCACTATCCATACCGAGAAAAGACTTTTATTAGCTTTCCTTAACTTAAGTCGTTCACTAGGGGACTCTGGAAGTCCCTTTAAGTCGAGTGAAGCGAGGCCTAAAGAAGCTTTATTAGGGCGGGGCGAAAGGGTTTAGCTGTCTGCTTTACTTACCGAAAGCCAGGAAGCTGCTAATTCAGATGCGGCTTCATTCTGCGTCCGGCAGGTGAGACGATCCTTCACCCAGAACAGAAGCGTGCAATCCGTAGTAGCTTATTCTCTCTATTCCGACTATTCCGTTCTACTCGGCTTAAGGTTCGGCCCCCCCACCATCCTTTCTATCTTAAAGTTCCGTATCTAATGACATTTAGACATCTCCTTAAGTTGGGAAGTAAGGTACCTCGGCTGTCCAACCTTTATATCTCTTCTCCTTCTCAAGATAGGCTAACGCGCGACTTATAGCACTTTGAAGCCGACTAAGTCTCATGGAGTTCCGGAAGGCTAAGGGATCGTGTCTATCCATGAGGCTGATGACTTATGTCTGGCGGCCATACTTGGATCACTCTGTATTGGTATCCTCGACATCCCGGTTTTCTTTGGGACATGGGAAGAGCATTGCAAAGTCCCAGATCTGTTTCGGATGCCTGCCTTGAAGCACGAGGCTGAACTTGAAGAAGTGTGAATTCGCCAGTCCTTAGTATATCCTGGGTATGTTGGTTGAGGAGGACAACTAACTAAGATCCGGAGTAGAGGCCATCATGAAGTGGCCAAGGCCCAAGCCCTACAGTACAGAGGAATGAGTAAGGAAAGAACGTTGGAGTTTTGTTGGTGCCACCTGAACATTGATAATTCTCCTGCAATTGCAACTCCTCTACGGAAGTGCACTCATCAGAATGAGGAAATGGTGTGGGGTAATGCAAAAGAAGGGTCCGCAGATGAGTTAGAGAATCATCTTTGTCATGCTCCGGTTCTACCAGATCCCTTCCAGTTATCTTTCAAGCAACCTGAGGAGATTGAGACTGAAGCATCGGGGCTGTGGGAGCGCAGGGAAAGCTACCAGTATCTTACCATAGTAATTGGCTTTGGGGTGGTTTTCCGGGGCAGTCCTAAATTTTTCCACGTATGATAAGGAAAATTATCCCCCGCCCAATTCAGTAAGGGAATAAGTGGGTGGAAACCCTACTTGAAAGCTCGGGAGATAAGCAGTGATTCATACTGAAGCCATTGAAGTCGTCTTTTCGAACGCTTCGGCAGGCCTAACATTTTTTGGAAATTGACGGCGCAGTTCAACTTATTTTTCGGGTGTGGGAAAGGAAAGACCAACGAGATTGCGGATCTGCCATCATATGATATGAAAGTTGTCATGCAGATCGAGCCCCGGCAAAGGCCTTACCCTATCATAGAAAGGGGAGGTAGTGACTTTAGGAAGATTAGGCAGTCGAAAGGAATGCACAGCCCAGTTAGAGTTGGGGTTGGCAGAAGTGGAAGATGCGCGCGCGATACGATAAAGAAAGGGCCACTTAGCATGCTTTGCATTCCGCGGGAAAGCAGCAGAATCGACATAATAATAATCGATCGAAATTTCGGAGTACTGTACAGAAAGAACATAAGACCTTGGTTGGCTCATCCGCAGCGTGATCTCTTTCCACAGACAGATGTGGCGTGATTGGGGGATGCGGGCTATGCATTTCATTTGCTAGCACGAGCGGGAAAGCGTAGTCATGGGCATGTTGAATAGGCGTTGAAGAGGCATAGTCAAAACAGGGTTCAGTCAGAGATAGAGGCAGCTACGGGACTAGATCCCATTTCTTCAGTGACCGGTGCTTACCAACCGCCCTACTTACTTAATTAAAGTAAAGCATCCCTTTGTTCGATTTCAGATTCGCATATCAAGGAAAGGCAGTAGCCACTTTCAAGTGGGGCTACTGCCCATTCAAGATCCTTATATAGTTGAGTTGCAGATCGAGATGAATATGCTTCTTGCACCCGGATTTAGATCCATGGGCTCGAAGTCAGGCCGAACTGGAAGACTGAACGCGGGCTGTTTGAGTTACCTCCAGAACACAAAGTACTAGAGATAGGAAAGTCCGTTCCGTAAGTCAAGTGAAAGCGCGAGTAGGTTCTTTTCCTATTACGCTCTCACTCTCGCTTCGCGAAAAAGCGGCTTATGCGCTAAGGCTTAATATATAAAGGAGAAACCATACTCATTTTCTTTTAATATTGTTTCTCTGTTCTCGAAAGTTCAATGTTTTATCGCGGTTCGTAGCCAACGGTTACCGGCCGCGCAGGCTCATTGGGCGCTGGTTCCTCAAACCGCTAGTGCACTTGAAGCGAAGCATGCAATTACGCCTCCCTTTCGAGTAAGCTCCAGTGTCTTCTTTTCTTTTGCTCTTCCAGTTCGTAAAGGATCTTAGCCCACACCGGTTACCGACCTCGTAGGCCTTTTGGGTCGTGGGGTGTATCGATGCCTTTCTTTACTCGAAGAGCGGAAACAATACCACTCATTAACTATGAAATTACATAGTAGATTCAATCGGACCCCTTCTGGGCCAAGCCAAGTTGGAAAGCCTGATAGGTTGGTCATACGCTCTGTAGGAGTCGAACCTACGACATTGGGTTTTGTTTGTTTTGGATACCTACGTTCTACCAGCTGAACTAAGAGCGGTTCTAGTAGTCTACTAGTGAAAAAAACTCCTCTATGGGAAGCCTTTTTGTTCTTTCACGCCGGTCGAGCGCCTGAAGCAGCTATTGCTCGAGTACCTACATGATAGCATTCGCTCAGCGAAGGAAAGAGCTCTGCTGACCCTTCCTACCCACTCTATATCCGATTGCAAAACTGCTAAAACCTCTTCCTTCCCAGTCTTTCGATCCCCCGGTCGGAGCTGCCTTGGTAGGGTAGGAGCCGAATAGAAGGCATAAAGTCAGAGGAATGCGCGGGTAAAGAATAAAGAGATTGGAAAGATGAGATTCATGTATTGACGTAATATAGTAGACCCTTAAAGAACATCCAAACCTAGAAAGGAGAGCACGCCCATCAAACTGAAAGAATTGAGAAATAGGAGGCGCGGGCATAGACTTGTAACGGGCACCCAGCAGGAGCGACCGAAGTTCACTGAATGGGGGAAAGGGAACCCTCATAGACACCGAAGTGACAAAGACCATATCCAGCCCGTCCAAGATATACATTACTTTATCATCATCTGAAACAGATTTCTGAATAGCAGCCAACTACTCAAAAATAGCTTTGAAACGATTCAAGTAGTCGGTTATGGAAGATGTACCTCTCTTGCACATAAGTAATTCGACTTTGAGTTGTTGCTCCACTTCTCCCAAAAAGTCATTCCTCAGATATGTTCATATGGCATGCGCTGAAGGGAGATGGTGTTGGCAAGAATCTCTTCGGAAAGGGTGGTATTTAGCCACGACACAACCATAACCATTTGATCCTTCCGTAACCATGCTTCATACGCCGGATTAGGAACAAAAGAGATAACAGTAGATCCATCTTCTCCTCCTGCTGTGGATCGTTCAACTTTCTCTGGAGGGGCAGCCTCAGTTCCATCAAAAAAACCCAATTTTTTCGAAGGTTCATTGGAAGAAGGTCATAAATTGTCCTTTCCAGACAAGGTAGTTGGAGTCGTCCAACTTGATCTAACCGTTTACTCGCCTCCACACCACAGGCGAGTGAAGTAACTGCGAGCAGCAAGCAGCTTCAAAGGAAGGCTAAGGCGACGTTTAGGCTAGCGCATGTAGGCTTCTTTTGAAGCTGGGGTCAGGTGTTTTCGTCAGCCGGAGATAGGAATCAATGTTGCTACTCTAATGGAGCGGAGAACTCTCTTCGTTAGAAGCAGCTAAGCGGAGTCTTGAAATAGATCCGGTTCACAATTTAGAATGGGCCCAGAAAGAAGTATCATCGACGAGAGGGGAGAGGGGCTCCCGGTGTGAGGCAAGGTCTTTACCTATTATTCCAATAAGGGATGATGATGGACACCAAGCTAAACAAATTGCATTCCACCCCTCGAGAGGCATTAAGATAGGATGGTTCAATCCCCGACGGAAACTTTCTTCCTCAGTAATAAGAGGGGGAATATAGTAGTGCCTTTCTTTCCGAACCCGGCAATTTAGCTACTTGCATACGTATATGATGAAGGTCGTGATGGACACAAGACATATAAAGTCTGCTTGGGAAGTTCAATCTCGTTATGAAGGGAAGCTCAAATTTATCAGTTCCTAAAGAGCAATCTAATCAGTGAGCTCTCATAAGGCAACTCGAAGTGTACATCCATATATTGAATGTATATGAGGAAGACGCAAACTGTCTCATCGCAAATCGCTATCCGCTTCTGCGGATTGATCAGCCCCGCTAACCCTTTCGGGACCTGCTTTGGAGCGAATTCCCCTCTTGAAGTTGTAGCTACTCGGTCAGCGAATTGTAACTGGAGCTTATGGAACTGGTTATTCACAAAGCCTTATTTAAATTTTAGGCAGGCAGCTTGCTTCTATGGCTCATGTATGAACAGCAAAACTCATGCAGATTGACCTGGATGATCCCTGGGGGTATAAAACTCGTGATAGAAGGACACCTTACCTTTCGCTGAACGGAATCAATAGAATTTCTTGGTGACCGGACACCACTTCTTAAGAGGGATTGCCAATACAGGTATAAACTCCCAGGGTAAGACTTCTCACTAGGTTAGTTCCCCCTTATCTTTTTTCAATGCTTCGGGGAACAACATGTCGAAGGAACAAAGAGGAAAAAGGCTCGGTTGACTTGGCTCAGTTCCTGGATACGCGCACTCAGTCATCTCCTTTCTCCGCTAATTCATTCTCTTGATCTTATCAGAAGCCGGAAAAGGCAGGTGTATTGATGAGGGTCTATGTGATGCCTATCGAAATCCAATAGCACACCCTAGGAAGATAGCTCCTTCGGGGAATAGCTTCTAGGAATAGCGCTCCTTAGGCCTACTTTCCTTTCTCCCTATCCTGCTATCCTATTAACTGTAGGTCAGACCACAAAGAAGTCGGTCAGTAGTGAGTCCAATTTCAGTAGTAGATAGTCTACATAAATATATAGGAAGAGAGACTGAAAGCAAACAGTTCACTAAGATATCGAAATAGAGTAGAGCTTCAAGCAAGCATCCATATCAATCAAATTCCTTCCTTGCCTTTGTCCGTCGCAGTGATTTCATAGTGACCCTACCAGAATATCCATGGAATTACCCGATCCATGAAGCCTCTCTTCCCCAGTCTCGGGATCTTTCTCTCTAGGTACGGTTCGCCACATTTCAGTGAGTGCTCTACCCCTCGGTATGGTACCGGAAGTACTTGGTATTGGTAGTAGTCTCAATGTCTTTCCTTGCCTTGATAGGAGTTGAGGGTATCAGAGTTGAGAGTTGTAAGTAAGGATTCTCCTCTAGGTACAATTCCAGTCTGTCTTCATTCAATTGATCAGTCTTCCCCTCTCCTAAGTACGAGTTGAGAGTGTCGGGAAGTATCCTATAGGGCTAGTCCATGTGTGACTTCAATGCTTTGTAGGGCACAACAAGAAGGAGCTCCGCCAGCAACCCTAGCGCATGAAAGCAGCTCAGAACAGCGCACGCAAGCAACTGAACCGAACCTTCAGTCTGAACTCCCTAGATCGGTCAGTCAGGAAGATGAAGATCACAAACAAAGCAGTGGAATAAGACTTTCATTGCATGGATATCAGAGTGGAAGAGTTCTTCTTCCATGGTATTGATTGGTTCATGGCATTGACCGATCAATTCCAATCATGGCATCTTTCTTCCACCCCTATGGCAAAAGCAAAAGTAGTCAAGTCAATTTCGGGATGCTCAAAAATGAGTTTCTCTAGCCAGAACTTTTGAGGGTTCCCCGCTAGCCTCTCTTTATTCACAGTTGGTGAAGTACCTACCGATTTGTGGAGCTACGAGACTTCTTTGCCTATGGAATTTTAAATTAAATACTAATACTAGGCTTGGTGAGCAATATCATCTCAAGCTTTCACTTGCTACCTATGCCCGGCCCTTGGACATTGGATGGGAGCCCCCTGAATACCTGATGCTCGTGGGTTCGACTCTCACTTGGATGCTTTCTTTGCGCTTGGCTGATGAAACCCCAAATACTTCTTTGCCGAAAACCTTAGTTTGGGTCCCTCAAGGGAATGGAATACCTAAGAAATTGAAAAAGGGGCTATTTATGATGCCCGTCTGCTTCCGCCTTTCCATCTCTTTTTCCCGGTATATGCTTCCACTTCGAGGTCCATCTAACTAGAGTTACTGCTTCGATCACAACTGATACTACAGGCCGAACATCCCTTGATCAACTGAACACTGGAGCTTTGCTCAGAAGAGGAAAAAAAAAGACTTTAACCTTTAACGGTACCATCTTCATAGCTTTCGTAGGTAGGGCTGGCTTTCGAACAGCCTTTTATGGCAACTTCGTAGCGCATGATCCTATTATGAATGAAGATGAGGCCTTCGATAGATCTGACAAAGCTTTCGTGGAGCATTTATTGACGTTGGTCTTGCTTCTACATACAAAGCGGACGGGACCCCTCCACTGATTCGTTCGAATACATCATATAATAAACATAAACAAGGGTAGATTGGTTGAAAACACCTCCAAGCAAGAGGGACTGGGCCAGAACCAATTACCGCCGATCAAATGAGTGAACTTTCTCTTCTTGGGTCTATTCATTTGGCATTGTCCTAGGAGCAGAAAGCCTTTCCTTTTCCGTCTCACTACTTGAAGGAATAAGATTCAGTAACTGGATTAGATAACTTTACAATAGATATGGCACCTCCGTCTCTTTCTTCATTCACCTTGAACCTTTTTTTAAAGGGTATATCATATCGATTGCCCCTTGCTGCACCACCTATCTTTCAGAAGTGAGACGCACAAAGATCTATACTGATTTAAGAATCGCAGCACGACGAGTGAGCACATCCAAGTCCGGAATTGAACCTGCTGATATCGCATCGGCGGAGCGCCCACAGCCGGACGAGAACCAGAACAACCTTTTTCAGAACCATCACTTGCCCGGATTGAGATGATCTTACGAGGCTGCTACATTGGGAGTGGACTCAGCCAGTTGTTTACTAATGCTATTGGTCTAAAGTTCTTTTGCACACTCAGCTTGAGATAATAAGAATAATTTAGGTAGATAGATCTATCCCACTAGATCGAGAAGATTGGACGAACGCTACTTCAACGTCAGGCCTATACCATAAGGATCGGGAAGAAATATATATTAGGCTGGTCATGCACCCGTGTGTCTCACAACAGCAGAACAGAACGAAACCGAAGACTTTTTTCTAGGGTAGTTCAATGGCAGAGCACCAGGACGAAGGTCCCTAAGTGATGGGCTTGAATCCATTTCCGAATGGCACAGATCAAACACAAAAAATTACTTATATTGAATAGAGGTTCACAAAGCACAAAGATCAAGCCAAAACAGCTGCTACCGAATACGAGGGGGTCTAAGCAATTCAATAAAGTAGAAGCGGGATTGCCCGCCCAATAAAAACAGAGGCGAAATGAAGAATGAGTTTACTTATCTTAATCTTACTTTTTGGAGCCCTGTCTTCTTTTCGACTAAGGCTATTGCCATCTTAGTAGTCTGACCTTGGACCTACCTTGCGTCCTTCACCACGCCAAGATGCACTTTCTAGGGCCCCTTACTAGATAGGGGCATAGCTTGATGGTCACGTAGTTACGGATGGCGGTTTTTATGTAGTAGCCGGTAACACGGATTCTGTCTCGTGAACGGATCGCGGGGCTACCACTTATGTCTCTTATGCTTGCTTCGATATGGAGTTCAGGTTCCTCAACCATATCTAGGCGGGGTGGTAATGGCTCTATTACCACTGGAAGGTATGCTGTAGGGTGCACAGGAGAAAGCTATGGCTATGAAACTGGATCCCCGGAATGGGTCCCAGGTCAACTGGCTTAGGCGCTGGATTCGGAACCACACGAAGAGAACTTCTACACCGTTCGTACGTATCACAACTCGTCTGAATGGCAATGGCATGGTTCTCTGTGCCATCTGAACTGCAGTGGGTGGGGGGATAGCAGGTTCTTTCGAATAGGAGCCCCGGAAGGGCTTCTGGGGTGGCTGTGGGTTGAGTGTTACACGGGGAATAGGGGATAAATAACATTTCAACGGGAAGGGAAAGGCAGGCGAATCGATGTTGTTCCGAGAATGAGACGGGGATCGGCCGAAAGGGAACCGAAAAAACCCAGGGAACTCTCCAATGCTTTCCTGCGTTGCAGAGGGATTAATACCACCTTTTGGGCCTTGCTTAATTCATTCGTTTAGGGCGAGTGCTCATTATTCAGCCCTGGGCTCCCTCATCGAATTATTCTGTGCAACCAACACATGGTTTTATTACTGACATGAGATGGCTCGGAAGTACCATCAATAGTGAGATTTAGATCGGGCACACTAGTTCATCTTCTTCCTCCGCCCTCTCTACAGACCCTATTGAATATAAAACATAACAATTTCGCACGGTACAGTAATGGCTAATCACCTATGTGAACCCCTTTATTTAGTTACGACCTCTGACACGGCCAATGTGTGGCCATAGCCTTTTATCATTTATACTTTTGGAAATAGAACCTTGGGAGTGCAGGCTTCGATTGCCGGTTGATAAAGGATAAGGATGCACAGTCCACTTACCCGCCCTACAAGTCATTTCGCACGCCGCACTATTCCTAAGTCAGGGCCTGCCATAACCAACACATGTCCACCAGGTTTGTTGATCTCCGGCAAGTGCAAGTAGGAGCAGGAGCCAAGCCAGGAAAGGAAGTGTTTTAGCTCGAAATGAGGATTATTACTCTTCTGCCTCTCCCAGGTTCCACCATATTGTATTGGCCCACTCGTGGTGAAGTTCAATCAAGAATGGCATTTCGAGTGTCATAAGTGAAGTGAGGCTTTCTCACACAACCACAGGGACTGGCACTAATGAAGCCTGACCTCTAAATGATGATGCCCATTCCGTATCTGCGCCTGTGTCGGTTTGTTGGTCGGAGGTTGTTGTGGGCTAAAATAAACTACCCATCCCGATCCGATTCTATATCTATAGTAAACCATTAACTCTCGCTTTAAGCCTTCTCCGCAGAGCGAATTGCCATAGTATCGATAAGTGTTTTGCGCCAGCCAGAAAGGGCTTTCTAAGATAAGAGGGCGTAAGGCTGACTATGAGATACCGGCAGCTTTCAGTCCTAGGCATGGTAAGCTATTCAAAAAGAAGTACTGATGAACCATCAATCAGTAGTTTGAGCCTGGAAGGGCAGTTTTCAAGCAAGCCTGCGATAACAAACAGTTAGTAAGGTCAGTCGTTGTTGGCTTAGGCATTTGATGAAGCTCACAAATACGGGTTAAAGAACCCATGCCCACCGCGGTCGATCATTATTCGGATCTTGTTTTTGCCCCATCGCCTTCCTAGACTAGAAAGCAGCCTTCCTCGATCAATATCTAACATAACTTGCCTGACTCAATCCATAGATATAGCACTAGCTAGTAAAAGAGGAATCCATCAATCACGATCCACCAACCAAGTCTTTTCGTAGACTCGAGTGGGTTTTCTATAGGCTAGCCTTCTCGTGTGTACCATATTTCTTTCACTGAGAGCCCCTCCGTAAAAGAGGAAAACAGCGACTAATTGATACTAAAGAAAGTAAAGCTGGACCCGGTCGACCGACCCGTAGAATGGATTTTGTTCATCATGCACATAGAATAAATGAAGTTATTTGGTGCATAGCTCATCTCCCTCGACCAATTAATTACTACTATAATATAATATACCGGATGGGCTTTTTGTGCCCTAGGGAACGGCTACTTCATGATACGAGAGGGAAGAGACTACACATGGATGATAAGAGATGCCCGACTTAATTGATCCATTTACATAATCTAACTAGTGGTCGCCTTCGAACCGAACTACAAGAGTTTTAAGTATCATAATGGGTCCTTGGTGCATAGTCTCTCTATCTCGTCAGGTTGACAAGGATGATTGATCGACCACGTCTGCGCTTAGATAGCGATGTGTCACTCAATGAATCGATCTATAACATAGAAATCACGTATATCTAATCGAGGGGGTTGTGAGGATTTGGGTTCATTCAGGCCCCTAACGACCACCAGCAAGTCTTTCATGCCGTTACGCACCTTTTTTCTCTTTTTTTCATCGAGATTGGGTTGGTGTTCAGTGTACCGCTCTTGCCCTTTAGAAAGAGGCTTAATCGGTTCGAATCCGAATAAGGGCTTCTCGGGGGGTTAACGAACGAAAGAAAGATGGAACTCGATGCTTTCTTA